GTTTGATGTAGTGAATAAGAGGCTCTGCTCTGGTTGTTCGCCGTTCAAGAATTCTTGTTTAGGCAGTTCATACCATCCATACAGAGTGTTTTGATCTAAGATTTCAATTCTTCCATGTTTCAGCAGTAGCACCATGGAGCTAAGGTCCAAAATATGGAATAAACAAGTCTTTCCACGACTCTGCCACCCGGTCAATTCTGTTCCACTTAATCCCTCTTTCATGGCCACATATCTTTCCGGCTAAGGAATGGGGAATCCTTCTCCTATTATACTTACACGAATCACATGTTTCATTTCTTCCGGTAAAATCCATCTCTTTCTCCACAATGCCTTTATCATTTGATCCAATAGCGTTCCGTTAGATAGGAACAGATTTGATAAATACTGATAACTCTCGGATCGAGTATTAGAACGGAAAGATCCATTAAATAATGAACTATTGGTTCTAATGGTTTTAAGACGTCTCTGGCTATGAATCAACAATTCGAATTGCGCCTGATCCCTGACGAACCAGGGTGCAGAGATAGAATCTGGGGGAGAAGGAGGCCTCTTTGACTCTGACTCTGACTCTAACTCTAACTCTGACTCTGACTCTAACTCTGACTCTGACTCTGACTCTGACTCTGACTCTGACTCTGACATCTCTTCATCTGCAAAGAATTCTCGACGTGAAAACACAGAGGGCGGATCTTGGAATAGTAAAAAGAATGGCTCTGGAGGGCTCCAAATGAATTGGCTTATTCGAAAAAAGCCTTGTTCTTTGGAAAATCTATTTCGTACCCCGTACTGCATGGTTCCACTCTGCAAGAACTCCGAATCATTCTCATCCTCATCCCCCTTATCTTGTTCTTCGGGATCTTCACCTCGTGCACGGGCCAGCATGATTTGGAAGAGCTCAAAATAATCCAGTTCAGGCTCCTGTTCACGAGGCCACCTGTCCCGAAATGACTTGGCCCAATAGGGAAATTCCAATTCATCGGTCCTTTCGATAAAATCAAATAGATTGTCATAAGGGTACCATATTCTAGGAGCCCCAATTATGTTATGGAATGAACTCCCCCCCCTCCCGGATAGGAGGGGGGATCCTTCTCCTTCCTCTTCTCCAAACCCCGATTCGCCATCTTCTTCAAACTCCCATTCGCCTTTTTCTTCAAACCCCGATTCGCCTTCTTTTTCATAGAGAAATTTCTGATCAATGATAGAACAAGATCCATTTTGCATCATATATAACGGATTCCTTGGTTCGGACCGAAGAAGCAATGTCACTCGATCATTATCAAACTGACTGCAATCTTTTTCTGTCCGTGAGGATCCCACCAGAGCGACTTCTACTTCTAATAGGCCGTTAACTAGATCAGAATCATCCTCAGCGAATTTATAAGAAGCGGCGAGCCCATTTGCATTTGGATCATCGGGTCCGAGTGGAGACCAAATATCTTGAGCGACCGATCCGGCAGAACAACTCAAAAGATAAAGAAGTATCGTTAATCTCTTCATGCTCATTCCAAGTTCGAAGTACCATTTGGACAAATAAGAATCCCCTGCCGCACTGAAGTTTGTCTTTAGAAAGATAGATATAGGATCTATGGGGCAATTACTTAGGCAATTACTTAGAAGTACATTTTGTGCAACAGCCCTTCCTATCTGATAGAAAATGATCCCATGATCCCTAACCGATCTTACCCGGTATCGAAACTCCCAAAATTGTCTATGAAGAGCTGATCTAATTGTATTAGTGTCTATAATTGATTTCTTCTGTGCAAGACTAATTGATATGGCCTCATTGGTAAGTGCTACAAGATCTCGTGCACAGGGATCCATGGTTATGGACCCGAATCCGTTAGTATGGAACATTTTCTTTTCCAAGTGAAATCCCCTACTATATGAAAGAATGAAAAAGTGCTTTCGCCGTTGTGGAATAAGAGGCCTTCGCATCTTAATGCATGTATTGAATTTATTCGGAGCTATTAGACCGGGATCCACTTTTTTGGGAATATGAGTCGAAGCAATAACAAGAAAATTTCTAGTGGAACCTCTTTCACAATCTCTGTAGAGATAGTTCTCTAATAGACCGAGGGATAAGTAATTCGACTCATTCACAGACAGATCATGAATGTTTGGAATCCATATTATGCAATGGGACATTGCTTTTGCGAATTCTAATCGAACTAATTCTAATTGAAAGGTGGTATTAAATGGGACCGTTTCTATTTCCGGCGCCGTATATGCAGCTCGCGCTTCCATCATAGTTATCCACAGCTCCATATCAAAACCAAAGTCAGCATCGATATCGCCAATATCATCAAAATCGTCATCATCCGTAGTGTTGCTATCGTCCTCAATCTCATCCAAATCATCCTCTTCAATAAAAAACTGTTTAGGCTCGTCATTCCGGAACTCGTCCGTAAATAACATAATGAAAGGAAAATAGGAGTTTGTCGCTAGGTATTTGACCAAATAGGATCGTCCAAGTCCTTTAGAACCTATCACTAAAATATTC